TTTTGACAAATCTTAGAATCCAGATTTTTGTGTTGTAAAAAAAAAAACGAATCGGAAAAAAATCTTTTTTTATTGAACGTGTTCATTCATTTTGACTACTTTAAGCGCATTTCTCAGAGTCATTTTGACTCCAACTCCACCCTCCCGGAGTTCATTCTCCGGGGAACCCCATTTAAATTATTTCGGTGTATTCTTTCCAATCCACTTTTTCTCTAATTTCGTTGGAAATCATATAAAGACAATTCCTATTTGATATAGCTATTTGGGCCAGTATTTTACGATTAAGAAGCAACTGCCTCTTATATAAATCATGTATTAATTTACTATAACTATAGGATACTCCCTTTTCTCGAATTACTGCGTTTATCCGAGTGATCCACAAACGACGAAAATTTCTCTTTTGCTTATCCCTATCCCGATGAGCTGAAACCAAAGCTCTTATTTTCTGTTGAGTAATAGTTCGAGTAAGTCTTGAATGAGACCCTCGAAAACTTGATGCAAATAAACGAATTTTTGTTCTACGTTTTCGGGCTATATATCCGCGTTTAACTCTAGTCATTGAATAAATAAAATTTTGACAAATAACTAATTGATTTTTTTCTTTCAGTTATTATTTTTACCGTCCTGGCCTATTAATAACCAAACGGATTTTTCCAATGTATAAAATAAAAATTCCAATGGCTTTGGCTACTATAACCTTCCCGACCACGATTTTTTGGTATTTTACTGCGAAATATCAAAGAAATAAGAAAATTTCTTTTGCTAGGTGTCAAAAATCTAGTCAAAAAAAAGAAATAGAAATTAAATGAATAAAGAAATAGTGGGTTTCCTCGTTTCTATGGTTACTTCTTAAACGGCGAGGTCTTCTCTATACACCGGAGCCTTTGGCTTCATTTAATATTTCATCAATGTTATTGGTAACTTGTATAGTTCACACCACACTCTTTGGCTCTACCCATGAATTATCCAGTAATAGGTCTTTCACAAAGAGACCCACCTATACAGTAACGGTATTTAATTATGAAAGTTTGCTGGGTAGCTGACCCTCGTAGTCCGTTCTTGACCGAGCGAGAACTTCATTTTTATGTTTTTTTTTAATTTCAATAAGATTTTTCCGCTTAATGGATAACCATTTGCTACCAATGGAGAATTGTTTCTCATCTTAAATTCAGGTGATTGGATTTGCACCAATAGAAACCATAAACTTTCTACACAATAGAAGGATAGATTTGCTTATTTTTAGATAGTGAATGGAGTCCCTTCTTCCATTCTATCCTATTCACTGGTACTGATCATTCATACTGGAAGCGGTTTTCTTGGCTTTTTTGTGTCAGCTCATGATCTAAACGAGTCGCACATACACCCTAGTACATGTTCCTCGACGCTGAGGACACCCCCGAAGAGCGGGGGATTTCGTGACATTTCGAATGGGCTGTCTTGTATTTCTAATAAGTTGTTTAATAGTTGGCATGTTGAGTCATATACATAATGGGCTGGTTTAGATTGATCCTAACCGGATTTTTTTATTTACTATTTATATAGTCAACTCATAGATAAAATCTCAAATCACTGATTTGCACAAAATCCTTTTTTTTCATTCAACTGCTACAAGATCAACAATTCCATAAGCTCGGGCTTCTGTTGCTGACATAAAAACATCTCTTTCCATGTCTTCAGATACAACCCATAAAGGTTTGCCCGTCCTTTGTACATAAACCTTTGTGAGGGTTTCGCGTAGTTTCAGCAGTTCTTCCGCTTCCAGGATAAATTCTCCTGTTTGTGCTTCATAAAAAGAACTAGCAGGTTGATGGATCATTACCCTGATAATAGTTCTATCTGGTGTGATGAAAGAAACAGAAAAGAAAGATAAAGAAAAATAGGAAAAAGGATAGAATTGAACAACCGTACGGGCATTATCTTTTATGCATTGCATACGGCTCTATAATGAAATTAACCCCTACTTCCCGTCCAAGAAAGATAAAAATAAAATCTATCAACCCCAGATGGGTAAATGATCAAAATGCCACCCTTCTTTTTTTTTCGGAGAAGTTCAAAAATACTATGATGGCTCCGCTGCTTTCTATTTAAAAATGGATTCTTTTTTTTGTCTTTGATTCAGCAATCCCAAAGTTTCTTTTTGAGCTAACCAAAAAAGAAAATTTGGTTTTTTTCGCACTCTTTTTTTATAAATATTGTTAAGAGCCCATCGGTGTGAAAACAAACAAGTTTGTGACGCTGAATTGGACTTCCGATAGATAAGAGAAAGTCGGAAATATCTTTTATCTCATACTACTCTCTCGATACATAATCAAATCTTTTGAAAAAAAAAAAAAAAAAAAAATTCATATCGAATTCGAAGTGCCATGCTATTATTACTTAATATTCATATGGCGAAGGCATAGTTTTCTTTTTTCTCTCAAATAAAAAAACTTCATTGGCGCCAAGCGTGAGGGAATGCTAGACGTTTAGTAATTTCTCCTCCAACCAGAATAAAAGATCCCATTGACGCGGCCAATCCCATGCATATTGTATGGACTTCTGGTCGTACAAATTGCATAGTATCATAAATGGCTACTCCGGGTATTACCCATCCGCCAGGAGAGTTTATAAACAAATAAAGATCTTTGGTCTCATCCTCGATACTGAGATATACCATAAGACCAATAAGTTGATTCGAGATTTCGCTATCAACCTCTTGGCCTAAAAAAAGTAATCTTTCTCGATAAAGTCGGTTGAGTAGGGTAAAATTTATCCCTTAGGAACCGTACATGCACCTTTTGATGCATACGGTTCAAAAAAAATAGCGAAGAAAAGAATCAATGTATAGATTCCAGCCCTCTTTCTTTTATTTTTCGAGTTTTTCTACCTTTTTAATGAAAGGGCTTTTTCTTAGATTTTTCAAAAAAGATGAATTTTGATTTCTTCTTTGATAAAAAAGGGGGTAAATAAACTTATCGAATTTACTTCTCATTGATGTATTCTTTCATCGAAATTCAATCCAAATCGCGATGATATTTTCTTGTTCCTGAATGGGCTTCTTTCATCTTTTTAGGTTTATGCTCTACTCCGGGTAAAGATCCGCCCGATTTTGATTTGCACATATAGGACAAACCTTCCCATCACCATTTCTTGTTGTTATGACTTTACAAATAATCATTTATGATACATGTAGTAATCATAAATATATTACCAATTGGGTTTTTCTAAACGGAGTCTGGATACCTCATTTTTTTCGTCCAGCCAAAGCCAACCATAAATTATTCTAATTGATATAATTCTATGAATTCCCCCAAATAATGCATTTAATTGCAGTTCACGCTCCAATTTTTCGATGATTCAATTTCTCTTTCTTGGGCGAAACAGAGGATATCTCGGTCGGGGGAGAGAACGGGGAAATCCCATATGACCCAATATATCTGACAAGTCGCACTATACGTCAACCCAAGATGCATCTTCCTCTCCGGGACTTCGGAAAGGCACTTTTGGAACACCAATAGGCATGGATTGAAAGAAAAAATTAAATACTATATTTCACTTTGATGTGGAAACGTAACAATATGGTTTTATTGTCTTTATAATATTGACTTTATCATATTTATTTTATCCATAGATTCGAAAAATTTAGAAAGAAATAAAAAAAAATAAAGGAAAATTTTTACGAATAGATCCTTCTAATGATAAATGAAGGATGGACACATTTACTCATAGAAAATGGTATCAATCCACCATTGCATATTGGTACTTATCGAGTATAGAATAAATCTGCTTCTCTTTGTTCTTACGAACAGAATTCTTCCATTATTACGAATAGAATCCTAACCCTTGTTAGGAAGTAATCTACTGAACAGGGGAAGTCTATAGTATAGTCATAGTATAACCTTTCCAATGCAATAAAGTTACGTAGTGTCTATTTTTCTTCGATAAAGGGGTATTTTCCATGGGTTTGCCTTGGTATCGTGTTCATACCGTTGTATTGAATGATCCCGGCCGGTTGCTTTCCGTTCATATAATGCATACAGCTCTGGTTGCTGGTTGGGCGGGCTCGATGGCTTTGTATGAATTAGCAGTTTTTGATCCTTCTGACCCTATTCTTGATCCAATGTGGAGACAGGGTATGTTCGTTATACCCTTCATGACTCGTTTAGGAATAACCAATTCATGGGGGGGTTGGAGTATCACAGGAGGAACTGTAACAAATCCGGGGATTTGGAGTTACGAAGGTGTAGCTGGGGCACATATTGTGTTTTCTGGCTTATGCTTTTTGGCAGCTATCTGGCATTGGGTCTATTGGGATCTAGAAATCTTTTCTGATGAACGTACAGGAAAACCCTCTTTGGATTTGCCCAAGATCTTTGGAATTCATTTATTTCTCTCCGGGGTGGCTTGCTTTGGTTTTGGTGCATTTCATGTAACAGGTCTGTACGGCCCTGGAATATGGGTGTCCGATCCTTATGGACTAACGGGAAGAGTACAGCCTGTAAATCCGTCGTGGGGCGTGGAAGGTTTTGATCCTTTTGTTCCGGGAGGAATAGCTTCTCATCATATTGCAGCAGGTACACTGGGCATATTAGCGGGTCTATTCCATCTTAGCGTTCGACCGCCACAACGTCTATACAAAGGATTACGTATGGGAAATATTGAAACTGTACTCTCCAGTAGTATCGCGGCTGTCTTTTTTGCAGCTTTTGTTGTTGCTGGAACTATGTGGTATGGTTCAGCAACTACTCCCATCGAATTGTTTGGTCCCACTCGTTATCAATGGGATCAGGGTTATTTCCAGCAAGAGATATATCGAAGAGTTAGCGCCGGGCTAGCCGAAAATCAAAGTTTATCAGAAGCCTGGTCTAAAATTCCTGAAAAATTAGCTTTTTATGATTATATCGGCAATAATCCGGCAAAAGGAGGATTATTCAGGGCAGGCTCAATGGATAACGGAGATGGAATAGCGGTAGGATGGTTAGGACATCCTATCTTTAGAGATAAAGAAGGGCGTGAGCTTT